GATGGCAGAAGCTAATAAAGCTTTTGCTCATTTCCGTTAGTCTCAGATTTGTTTCAATCCACGAAGAAAAAGAAAGTCGTGGATTGAAACCTTCCGTTCGTTGTGCAGTGGCGGGTATTAGGAATCGGAATATGCCAGAAACTTCTAGAAAGAATCGGACGACGAAGAAGAAACATATCGGAATCCTAAGAGAAGATTGATAACGATTGATTCTACTCTGAAAGTCTCTTCCTCGAATGCCTTTTCCTTATCGAAGGGGAAGATACTTATGCAGAGTTGAGAAACTCATCGGAGAAATATTGATGCGAGATCGATCGTGGAACCAGAACAAATTGCGGCATACATCGAGGGATCCGCGTGCCCCAAGCAATTGTCACGATTCGGGAAACTTTTTCTAGTTGCGAACCGGGAACAAAACCTTCACGCTTCATCCAAATGTACTGAGCTTCAACTTCGACCCAAGGGGACTTGACCGAGAAGAAATTTCCTTTTTCCTCACTCATTTCTTTTGTGTCACTCGCAATCTTTTGATTCTCTTCGAGAAATTCCATTTAATGAGAAGAATCCCACCATGGACAAAATATTGTAGTCCCATTTGTCATATTAGGATATTGGTTTCTATAGGGGCTGGGAATCCATATTGATTCGGTTGTCAATGGATGATCCACATTTCTCTTCCCAATGAGATACAGAAGAGAACTCCGCAATTCTTTCTTACCGAAGATTGAATACGTAATGCATAACAAGGATGAGAAACAGAGGCGTTCAAAAGATCAATAGACCTTTCCTTCTTTTTCTGCGTGTTGAAGAATCAAGATTAGTTGACACGAATAGAATTTCGTGATATAGTATAAGTTAACAAGCGCACTCGCCTGGGGAATCACTCATTGTTTTGAAAACCAAAAATTACCATGACCGCAACTTTAGAAAGACGCGAAAGCGCAAGCCTATGGGGTCGCTTCTGCGACTGGATCACCAGCACCGAAAACCGTCTTTACATCGGATGGTTCGGCGTCTTAATGATTCCTACCCTGCTAACCGCAACCTCTGTATTTATCATTGCTTTCATCGCAGCTCCTCCTGTAGATATTGATGGTATTCGTGAGCCTGTTTCCGGATCTTTGCTATACGGGAACAACATTATCTCCGGTGCTATCATCCCTACTTCTGCAGCTATAGGTTTACACTTCTACCCCATTTGGGAAGCAGCTTCCGTTGATGAATGGCTATACAATGGTGGTCCTTACGAACTGATCGTTCTTCACTTCCTACTTGGTGTAGCTTGCTACATGGGCCGTGAGTGGGAACTAAGCTTCCGTTTAGGTATGCGTCCTTGGATTGCTGTCGCATACTCAGCTCCCGTCGCAGCTGCTGCCGCCGTATTCTTGATCTATCCAATCGGTCAAGGAAGCTTCTCAGACGGTATGCCTCTAGGCATTTCTGGTACTTTCAATTTCATGATTGTTTTCCAAGCTGAGCACAACATCCTTATGCATCCTTTCCACATGTTGGGTGTAGCTGGCGTATTCGGCGGCTCTCTATTCAGTGCGATGCATGGTTCTTTGGTAACATCTAGTTTGATCAGAGAAACAACTGAGAATGAGTCTGCTAATGCAGGTTACAAGTTTGGTCAAGAGGAAGAAACCTACAACATTGTAGCCGCTCACGGTTACTTTGGCCGTTTGATCTTCCAATACGCTAGCTTCAACAATTCTCGTTCTCTACACTTCTTCTTAGCTGCTTGGCCCGTAGTAGGCATTTGGTTTACCGCTTTGGGTATCAGCACCATGGCATTCAACTTGAACGGTTTCAACTTCAATCAATCCGTGGTTGATAGTCAAGGCCGTGTAATTAACACCTGGGCTGATATTATCAACCGTGCTAACTTAGGTATGGAAGTTATGCACGAACGTAACGCTCATAACTTCCCTCTAGACTTAGCTTCTATTGAAGCTCCTTCTGTAAACGGATAATACTTTTCTGGTCCTGCAGTATAATGAAATACCAAGCCTTCTCTTTTTCAAAGGCTTGGTATTTCACGAAACTGAGACGAAACTGAGTCCTATCGAACAGATAGAAAGATTTGTTATCGTCTGCCGTGACTCCACGCGATGGGCTCTCGATTCTGAATCCTGAAAAAATTTAGAATACTCTTCTACACCTGTAAGAAGCATCCAATTTTTTTTTCTTCCAATTTACGGAATGGTTGCAATCCCGCGCTCATTGCAATGAATCGAAAACACATTCTTTATGAGATGGATCTACCATTCAAAATATGGACGAATGAAACGTTTCTCAATTGAATGACCATGTAGAATAGATTCTGTTCCCTTCTACGTTTCAAGAACAAGTAAGGGGAGGGGCGGACGTAGCCAAGTGGATCAAGGCAATGGATTGTGGATCCATCACGCGCGGGTTCAATCCCCGTCGTTCGCCCATTCGGTTGCATACCTCAAGATTCTCGCGTGAACGAAAAAAGGTCGATAGAAAAAAAAAAGAAATGGATAGGGTTTCCCCCAACTCGCAACGGGTCGAGATTCCAAGGAAAATGGAAGTTTTGGATCCAAAAATGTCTATAAATTACTACGTTCGGGGCAGCATTAACTCCATTGGGTCTTGAAACTTCCCATTTTTTTCTTATAATAGAATAGTATAAGCAAATAGTATCTATTCCATAGAAATATGATGGAGAGGAGGAATGAGGTGGAAAAAGTGGAAGAAAACAAAGTAAGAACTTTCTATTCCCTATCTAACCTTTTGGAGTCAGTAGGAATCGATCGATTCCACTACTTCTTTGAAGTATTCAAGAACCAAAATCAAGGAGAATCCTTAATGGGTCCGTTCTCTAGCTATAAACCTTTTATTAAACTATTTGACTTACGAATGTTGGGTTCACGTTTCCTACGAGACCCGCGCGGTTCCGTACGGGAGAGGGGTAATAGCACCGCCCTGGAAATCCTCGTGTTACTAGCAGTAGCAATCCTTGTGCATCGCTTGAACGAGAGAGATTCGATACAAAGAGGTTCAATAGATTTAGCGAGACTTCTTCATAGGGGTACCGCAGTCAAAGAACCAGCAATAGATTTTTCTCAATTCTCTTATTCTGTTCCTCCGTCAGTGGGATTCTCGAAGGATGGGAAAAAAGGAGTATATCAGAATAATGACTCGAAATTGAACGGAGATTTTTTTGCAGGTTCGGGGGGAGAAAAACAGCAATTTCCTATATATGAGGTAAGGAATCCCCCGGTTTCAGGTGGGTGCAAGGTCTGGGCAGTAAGGAATCCTAGCGGGAATACATCCGAAAAGATGATGAATAGGATTCATCTGCGATCCATGGATAGCAATCCGGGAGATTTCCGCAGGTTTTTCGAATTCTATAGATTTTTAGTACGTCGTAAAAATGACTGTTACCAACAGGATTCTGATCGGCTACGAGTAACGAAACAAAAGAGAAATCTTTTACCTTTCAAAAAATTAGACTTCATGCTACTCGAGTATAGGGATTCGATGCATCGGCAGCAAGTTGAATCATTGTTCCCTTTTGCCGTGGGATTAGCGGGAAATAGTTCCAATAGGGGTCTCTATCTATTCCAGAATCCTAAGTGGTTCCTCCAATCATTAGGGTTCGATTCTCATCAAAATAGGGGAGAATCTTCTATTTTGCAAATCTATTCAAAAACAAAGAATGAGTCAATAGATCGATTGATTGGATTTCTTATACCATTCAATACAATAGTTTTGAAAAAATTCGAACTTCCAAATAGCAAATATTTACGTCTCGAAAAGGTACTTCCAAGAGTCAATAATGGGGATAAAAATACTGCTTGTCCGAGTCGATTCAAAGAAGAAAAGAGCATACATTTTCTATATCCCCTAGTTAAATGGTATGAACAAAAGAGGTTAATCTCTCTCTGCTCGATCTACACGCTTCTTCTACATGATGATCTTCGTGCATTAGCCTATGAGTGTGTCTCGCGAATCCATTATCAATTGGACGGCGGGGCGGGAAGCAAAGGATCCACTCGTTTAGGAAACTTTTTTCTTGAAGAAAGGTTTTTGAAATGGAAGAAGTACGCAGGGTATTTCTTGAGCAAGCGTATTCCATTCCGAATTGATGAGGATATGAATGCCTGGTCCAATGCGCACGGATGGCTTGACACAATAGGGAACTTGTCCCTTTCCCCTTCAGGGAAAGTATCGCTAGGAATCGAATCTGACTTGGATACATCGATTCGCGAGATATCAATATGGAAAAACATATTGTTAACGAGTCCTATTGGTAATACTGATATGGCGATTGAAAGGAACAGAAGGTATTCCCACGAATTGACCAATATGTCATTTCTTTGCAAATCGATTTTTTCCAAGGTTTTTTGCCGAGAGGTTCTGAGAGATACAATTGATTATTGGCTTGATAAACTGAATGATATGACGTGGCTCGATCCCTTTTTGGATTCACTCAATATTGAGAAAAAAGTTTCTGTTCTAAAAGGAATTCTCAAAGAAAAAGATCGCTTATCTATGGATTCCGGATTGTTAATGAACGAGGAACCCGCAGATTATTCGATCTTTCTCGAGCACACAGTAGATTTCTCTCTTGTTGAATTTTCCTGCATCGAATCTATCCAAACCAATTTCTCTGATCATGCTCTTTCCATCACAGGAAGGCAAAATTGGAATCTATTTCTACAGAATTGGAGTTGCGGAAAAGGTTCAAACAGGAGTATTGGAAATATTTCGAGACATATTCTCGATAGGATGAATACACGAGATTTTCTAAACCAATCTCATCTATTTCTGTTGAACCATGCCAAAAAAGAGTCTATTCCGGAGCTCAGGATCAAAAAGGATCTCCTCATTGGAAGATATAGCAATAGTTATTCCAATCTCTTGGATGATTTTCCTGTGGGTTCCGACCATGAAGTCATCTACCTATTGAGAATAGGATCCTTCGGTAGGGAGGAGATAATATCATCAATTCAGTCCCACGTGTCTGATTGGTTATTCCCCAACTTCTTGCAACGAGCAGAAAGGGAAATAAAGGATTCTATATGCGCGACAATTCAACCTACTCCGTCTGATCCAGATAAATTGACAGTATTCCCAATCCATTCAGATAGACATTTCAATTCCATTTTGGACCTAAAGAGATTCCTGTCGAAGCTGAGCCCATCTGCTCGTGAAATGAGAGATTCCTCTCTCTTTTCGTGTAGTAGAAGTGGGAATTCCTCGCGCGAAACATCGAGAAATTCTAAGTTATCGACGGATCGGCGACCTCGACCCCGTCCTAAGAATATGGGCTTGGATCAAGTCGATTCAGAGAAGTCTATTGAAGAGAGATCAAGCTTGGTGAATGATTGCATTGGAAATCGGCTCGATCAAAATGATTCATCTATCAGATCTTTCTGGGAATCAGAAGAATTGGAAACACTTTACTGGTCGAAAAAATCCTCATTGTTCCGCATCGGTGCAACAAGATCTTTCACGGAATTGATTGGAAGGGGGGTTCTGCACAAAGAGAAGCTAGCAGATCTAGCTGTCTGGGAAGAGCCTATCCGTTCGTCTCATCCCATTGATTTCAAGGAATTCTTAAATGATTTCAACGAGTATATGATCTCTTGGATTTGTTGGAGGGACAATATATCGGAGAAATGGAGCTTGTTTTGGGAATATATACCCTGGTTTTTCACCATCACCTGGTGGAGATACTTCTACGATCTGATTCAAGAGACATATCCAGAAGTGAGACTAAAAGTAAATGATGATTTACGCTACAATATCCCCAGAATCGGAGAAAGAATGGCGAATCGTATAGACTGTGCTAGCTCTTACTTGTTGCAAAAACTAGCATCGAGATTCAGAAAGAGATTTAGAAACGATTCAATCAATAACATATTCTCCAAGATAGATCTTTTTCTTGTCAAAGAAATGAATGAAACGAAGGTTTCATTCTCGGGATGGTCAACAGTTAAACTCCCAAATCAGTCTATCCTATATTACCTCATTCTTTGGATACTCTTTGTTCTAGCATCTTCCAAGCATTTTTGGCCCGCTGTTTCAGGTTTTAGTTCCCTCTATTTATGGAAACGTTTCCATACGATTGAATACTTGATGGACCCGAGGCGTAGATCCCATCTGGAAAAGGTAATGTATTCCCCTTCGATAAAAGAAATGACAACGAGGGATCTACTGATACATTCTTTGAAGAGATTCCTGAATTATCTAAATAATATATTCTTTTATTCCTTAGTGAAAAGTGAACTCGAGTCATGGATGCTTCATAAGGAAAGCCCCGATACCCTTAGGACCAATAAGGAATTACTGACTCAGTACTTAGTTACGAATGAGACTGTTTCCGAGTACGAATCAAAATTGAATTCTAGCTCAAGTAGCGGGATGAATCATGAGTCTTCTCCACAAGAAGGATTGCTTTTTTTGTCATACCTACTTCAAATACGTCAAAATAATCTATGGAACTACAAGATCCATAAGTCGGATCCCGTGGAGAAGTGGGTTTCTTCCGCTTTTGAAAGAAATCTTTTGACAATGAGACAGAGTGGTGTACCGCATAGGCCATGTCGCGAAACACCTATTTCGCTCCAATCAGGATTCTTACCATCTAAGGGAATCCTATTAGTAGGGTCCGAGGAAACTGGAAGGTCTTATCTCATTAGGGATATAGCATCCAATTCCCACTTCCCGTTGGTGAAACTACCGATAAGAAAATTGCTATACAATCGATCCTATTTTAAGAAGAATGTACGTGGATTTTTTATCTCAAAAGAAAGCGTACGTCGAGTCAATTCTATTTTTGGAATAGCAAAGGAGATGTCTCCCTGTACAATATGGATTCAAGATATTCATGAATTGAGTGTTCATGGTTCGTATCACAAATTAGAAGCTGATCCCAGATTTTTACTTTGCCTAGTATTGAGGAATATTCATAATGAGAGCAGGGATTCTCGCATTCGTAACAATCTTGTCATGGCTTCGACTCACATACCTGCAAAGATAGATCCAGCTTTGATAGCCCCAAATCGGTTAAACCAATTGATAAATCTTCGTAAACCTAATAGTTTTCAGCGTCAAAAAGAATTGTCGATTCTATTATGTGTCAAAGGGTTTGACATACAGGCTGATCCATCTTTTCTTAAAGGAACTGGGTTTGGAACTACGGGTTATAGTAAACGAGATTTATTCTTTCTTGCTCATGAAGCGTTATTAATCAGTACTTATAGAAGGGAAAAGATTGTATGTAGTAATGCAATTCTATTTGCTTTACATAGACAACGCGTGGTTGCGACTTATCTGGATAATGCAATTGAATCCGGTTCGGAGTACAAAATATTTTTTCATAGGATAGGAAAAGCTATTCCGAAAAAGAGTTTGGTAGATACTCCTACCACAGATTCTTTGTGGATTGGTACTAATACACTAAAGAAGCAATTTTATCACTTATCTGACTGGTATTTAGAGTCTCCAAGAACCGAGTCAACAATTATGGAACTCACCCTATTTCCGCATATTTTGGGGCTACTAGCTGTATTAGCGGCTCATGATTACTGGTTAAGAATGGATCTAATAAAGGGAGACAATCCCATTATTATTGATAAGTATTTAGAGAATGGTTTTCATCTAGCTTGTGGTATTCTGGAAAACCTTCTGAGGGATTTTCCACGACCAGAAATTTTTGGAAGTGGAAATCAATCTGAGAATAGCCTTTCCTTTCCTTCTCCTATGGGGTGTTCCCCGGATATGATACATGCGAGTCGTTTTTCCCAATCTACGGGAAAAAAGGGACTTCGAACCAATTATGAAATCAAACAGTCAGGTGAAACAGACTTGATTTCGGAAGAAGTATCGCGTGAAACGACTGGGTCTCCCAAGCTTTGGAATTTCAGTTTCATGCGAAGTGGTACTTATGAATCGATAAGATTATCGTCTGAATCCGATGATTTGCAGAACGTAATACTTCTTCACCAGATTCATTCTAAAATCTACCAACGGGAACTTGACTGGAACACTATAAAACTTAGCCAAATTGAATCATATGATACAAAAGGATCTTTTTTCAGTTACGAAAGAACTTTGGATAAATTGAAACAAAGACAGGCCAAAAGATTGGAGGATCGGTTCGAGACCATATTGTTACGCGAGCAATTCCTTGAACTGGGAATCTCTGACTCGTCGAACCCATACGAAACCCAATGGAATCGATCTGATGAACCAAGTCTATTTGTAGGGGGACGTTTCGTCTGGGACCCCACGCTTCTCTTTCAGTCGGATCCTAACCCTCCTTCCTCACGTCGTAGTTTTTTAGTGAAGCAAGAATTCCTCCGGAGGCTTTATGTGACTTACGGTATGAGAAAGGAGCGCGAGAAACGTTTCCCGAATGAAAAGATTAAAAAGAATTTTCTCAATCGTGGGTATGATCGAAAATCGATCACTACTGAGTCATTGAAGAAGCAGTCGAATAATGGTCATTCGGACGAGGGGCAACATTCCGATTCCGAATACCTTAAAGAGACTTGGTTTATGCATATACATTTGCAATATCCACACATATCTCGCCCTATTCACTTGTATCAAAACATTGTAGTAGAAGATTGGAAAGAGCGATTCATTCGTCCTAGGCTTTTGGTTCATAGAAATAGATGGATGAGGCGGAACCGTTCCCAATTCAAAGACTTTCTTATTTATAATATGTTGCTCGAGAGTTACCAATATCTCCTCAATCCATTCTGGTTCGATGGAACTTCGTTGGATCGAACGGCAAAAGAATTCTCAAATGAAAGTTCAGTATGAAAATAAAAAAATTATTACACATTTCTTATTCATCCTAGATCTCTAGCTATATAGAACCGTCAGTAGGTTGAATCGGTAACGGTAGGGGGAAGAGATATCCCCCCTTACCGTTACCGATTCGGTGACTCCTGCTTATTATGCTTCGAACGACAAACAAATCTTGGTTGGATCCTTTTCCGTTTTCATAGTCTCCTCACTCTAGAGAGGGAGAAAAGTCCATTGAATTTGAGAAGGCTAATAATATGGTCTAGGGGGTCTGGGAAGTCGTTCCTCCCAAAGGATCGTGGTGCTTCAACATCCTGCTTGTCCACAAGGAACCCTTGAGAGATATGTGCGCCCGCTCCTTTCGGACGCAAAAGCATAGCCCCTTTATTCGCCGAAATAAAATGATATAAGAGCTATTGTATAGCAAGCTTGAGATTCAGGAATCTCTAGGGATATCTAAGGAATTCTTCGGGTCGGATTTCCCATGGGATGTTTGGGGAGGGGATAGAATTGATTCGAGCTCCGGAACGGGATATGGTCACAGATCGGCACTCTTGGAATATCGGCAGAAACTGAAAGAAAAGCGTTTCCGAGAAACGAGTTCCGGTACTACCGCCTAGTCGAGAACGGGAAAAACAAAGAAAAGCCTTCAATCTGTTTCGACTCTCACGAGGCCAATAATGGATTCTTTTCATTCTAACCGTTCCATTCAGTATTGCAAAGTGGAAATTCCAAAAGAAGTTGCGCCAAACACGGGTCCCTACAAGCATTTAAGATGATCTGAAAAAAGGGAAGGAGATCTTTCCTTCATTCATTGCGAAGGTTTAGAAAACCGTAGTATTGAATCCTTCGCCGGCACCATCGATGGGCCGGACTCGAGTCCAACGCGGGTTGTTTGGTGCAGGAGCGGAAAAATACTAACGGGGAGTCCGAGATGCAGAGAGTGTAATTTTCTAGCAATATTCGATGCCTCATGAGAAGAGATAAAGAGAGACGCCTAGCTATTTCTATTTGTTAGATTTTCCCCTCTTTTGTCGTTTGGTGCAGATCAAGTTGTCTGTCCTACCGGCAACCTGCGGCATAACCTGCATCATCGGATACCTCTTTCCTTCTATCTTTATTCGACCGCAAATCAATGAATCTCCCCGAATAGGATTTGAACCTACGACCAATCGGTTAACAGCCGACCGCTCTACCGCTGAGCTATCGAGGAAAATGACGGGGGTCTCATCCCATACATGTTCAACGAATCGATACTTTAGAAACCTTGGATACGACTCAACTTCTATTATAGGGGGAAGCCATAGTGATAGCAATCCCTTTCGCCTTTTCGGTCGGATAGAGTCTACAAATCGGGGGGGGGGGGGTGCGGAAGATCCCGGTCGTAGTTGATCCCGTCATGGTTTGGCCTACCCCCCCCACACACCACGTGCTGATCAATAACCAATCACGAGTTTTTCTTCCTCCCTTTCCGAGAAGCATGGTAGAATAGTCACAGTATTCATTCTGGTAAGAGTCTCAGAATGGAAAAAAAACTCTTTTGAAAAAAAAATTAATTATGAAAATTTATTTCATACACGTTTTTAATTTTTTAGTTGGCCTTCGGGAGATCAAGGAGCAGCCGCAATAATCAATAAGAATTTGGAGCTTTGTGGAATGAAAATAGCAATTTATGGTAAAGGCGGAATAGGAAAATCAACAACTAGTTGCAACATATCAATAGCCTTGGCTAGGCGGGGAAAACGAGTATTGCAAATTGGATGTGATCCGAAACACGATAGTACTTTTACACTTACTGGATTTTTAATACCTACGATTATAGATACTTTACAATCAAGAGATTATCATTACGAAGATGTATGGCCGGAGGATGTTACTTATAAAGGTTATGGTGGAGTAGATTGCGTAGAAGCTGGGGGACCACCGGCGGGAGCCGGGTGCGGGGGGTACGTAGTGGGGGAAACAGTAAAACTATTAAAAGAATTAAATGCCTTTTATGAATACGATATCATTTTATTTGACGTACTGGGAGATGTAGTCTGCGGCGGTTTTGCAGCCCCATTAAACTATGCTGACTATTGTATCATAATCACAGATAATGGTTTCGATGCGCTTTTTGCAGCAAATCGTATAGCTGCATCCGTTAGGGAAAAGGCGCATACACATCCTCTGCGCTTAGCAGGTTTAGTTGGAAATCGAACGTCTGAAAGAGATCTTATTGATAAATATGTTGAAGCTTGTCCCATGCCCGTATTGGAGGTACTACCTCTAATCGGGGATATCCGAGTATCTAGGGTGAAAGGAAAAACATTATTTGAAATGGCTGAATCTCAATCCAGCCTTAATTACGTTTGTGATTTTTATTTGAGTATAGCAGATCAGATATTATCTCAACCAGAAGGAGTTGTACCGAAAGAAATTCCAGATAGAGAATTATTTAGTCTACTGTCTGATTTTTATTTAAATCAGAATAATGAAAAAAGGAAGATTGATTCAGACATTCAACAAAAAATTTCAACAGATTCTATGATCATTTAATTCTCCAACCAAGTACCTTACAGTAACTCCGTGGATTTACTCTTTTAGAGGAAATTTATTTATGCAAACTATCAACGTTACTAATTTCGAGTGTGAAACTGGTAATTATCACACTTTCTGCCCCATCAGTTGCGTAGCCTGGTTGTATCAAAAGATTGAAGATAGCTTCTTTTTAGTGATAGGTACAAAAACTTGTGGTTATTTTTTACAAAATGCTCTCGGAGTTATGATTTTTGCGGAACCCCGTTATGCAATGGCAGAATTGGAAGAAGGAGATACTTCAGCTCAATTGAATGATCAAGAGGAGTTAAAAAAAATATGTCTTCGAATAAAAAGAGATAGAAAACCCAGTGTTATTATATGGATTGGCACATGTACGACAGAAATCATAAAAATGGATCTAGAAGGTATAGCACCTAGGCTAGAAAACGATCTTGGAGTCCCAATCGTAGTGGCACGGGCCAATGGATTGGATTATGCCTTTACCCAGGGGGAAGATACTGTACTGGCTGCTACGGCGCATCGGTGTCCAAAACGTAAAATGTTCAATCAACAATGTGGAGAAATTGTAGTTAATACCGTCAATGGACTTGAACCCAATGAGTCAAAAAGGAATTTATCCAATTCAAAAATACGAGGATCGAATAATCATTATTTAGTCCTTTTTGGATCTCTACCCTCTAATGTAGCTTCTCAATTGAATTTGGAATTGAAACGACAATCCATTGATGTGGCGGGTTGGTTACCCTCTCAAAGATACACTGAGCTTCCTTCACTAGGTGAAGGAGTTTACGTCTGCGGCGTAAATCCATTCTTGAGTCGTACGGCAACGACTCTAATGAGGCGTAGAAAATGCCGGTTAATCGGAGCACCTTTTCCAATTGGCCCCGATGGAACACGGGCTTGGATAGAAAGAATTTGTTCTGCATTTGGTATAGAACCCTGCGGTTTGCAAGAAAGAGAGGCTAAAATTTGGGAGAGCCTAAAAAATCATCTTGAAATAGTCAAGGGAAAATCTGTTTTTTTCATGGGAGACAATTTGTTGGAAATCTCGATAGCGAGATTCTTGATTCGATGTGGAATGGTCGTCTACGAAATAGGTATCCCATATATGGATAAGAGATACCAGGCTGCTGAACTCCTTTTTTTGAAAAACACTTGTGAAACAATGAATGTTCCAATGCCGCGAATTGTAGAGAAACCAGATAATTATAATCAAATTCAGCGTATGCACGAATTGGAACCCGATCTAGCTATTACTGGAATGGCCCATGCAAATCCTTTAGAAGCAAGAGGAATTGATACAAAGTGGTCCGTTGAGTTCACATTTGCCCAAATTCACGGGTTTACAAATGCCAAAGATGTTCTCGAACTTGTAACTCGTCCTTTAAAACGTAATTTTAAATTGGGATCCTTAAAGCAGAACGTCTTACTGAGACAAAAACCAAGTCATTAAATAATTTTTAAATACTGGTAAATAAAAAATAGTTTTGGATTAGTAATAACAATATCAATAATATAATAAAGAATTAACGATGAGTTTCCATCTATCTTTTCTATAGTAAATACTAGTAAACACTAAGATTTTTTAATAAAAATTTCCATTCAGCCCATGCATAGTATGAATGTTAAACATGCTATGCAGAGGCATACAAGCTATATGTATTATAGAGATTACGAAGAACATATTGACTCATGGGAAGTAACTTATTTTTTCTTTTTTGTCCAATTCGATTTCTTCCTTTCTAAGGAACGAATTACTAAATAAGTTTATCTATCTCTCTATTGACTATTAATTCCAAAATGAGGATATAATAAAAAAGGACTTTATGATATTTCTGATAGTAAATAGTGTCTAATCAATTGTTATTTATGAAATAGTATAGGAGGGAGAATCGGATATTACTAAAAACAATAAGATCAAATTAGGATCTTGCTTTTTTGGAATGACATTTTTTGTTTGGATTGGAAACGCTAGTTCCTTGTTAATCCTTGGATTTTACCATGGGCTATTAGCGACACTACCCATGGGTCCTTCGCAGATTTTATGTGTAAGAGCCTTTTTTATAGAAGGGAGGATCGGTGGAATTGCTGCATTGATCGGATCAATGATGGGTCAATTCCTTTTATTTTCAGCCATACTTTACTCCCCCTTGTATCTAGCGATATTGAAGCCTCATATTGCAACTATCGCAGTAATACCATACATGTTTTTCTACTGGTTTGAAACAAAAAATTTACCGGATTATGAAGTTTTACGACCTATAAGATCGATTCGCAATTTAAAAATAGTCGGTATATTGTTAAATAGTTTTTTATTTCAAATATTGAATCCAATTTTGTTACCAAATCCCGCTTTGGCGAGATTGCTTCACCTCTTTCTATTTCGATATAGCGATAATCCATTGTTTCTAACAAGTAGTTTTCTGGGTTGGTTAATTGGTCATGTCTTATTCGGCTATTCAGCTAATCTATTGGTGCTTCGAGTAGAAAGAGATTCGACGATACCATATCCGCTGACTAAACGTATCATTCATAAAACTTTTAGTATTATCTTCTTTATCAAACTGTTGCTTTGCCTTGGCAAGGCCCCCGTAGCTTTCGTGACCAGAAAATTTCAAAATGAATTAATTAGCTACGACAGAAGCTGCTTCGATTTACCATCCTCTGTACATTGGCTTTGTAACCCGTGGCCGGCATCTTTTTTTGATCCAAATAGAACCAATCGGCCTCTGCGATACAGAAAGAAAAGCCGAAGGAGTGATCAGCGTATTGTCAAAAAAAGACAATCCACTTATTTTTTTGATAAATGTTTGATCGATGGTAAACCACGATTGTATTTCACGTCAGTATCTAGTGCATCAATTTTTGGAAGACAATTAGAAGAATCATTAAAGAATTTTGATGTTCTACCGTTAGAGCCTTATTCATATCAGAATTGGATTTTGGATCAAGCGAGGAAAAGGGAAAATTTACAGAATGAGCTGAGGGATCGGATTAAACTTATGGAGCTGAACTCCATACTTTCGGAAGCGATTGAACAAAAAATTGGATTGAGGGACGAGGAGGACGTGGAAAGAACGAGCATATCTAAGATATATGATCCTTTATCAAGTAAATTTTTTAGGGTCAGGATTCCGGCTCCGCAGTCGTTTCTAACAACAAATGACTTGATCAAACCGATAACAGATACATATAGAGATTATGCAGGAGAATTCAATTATAAAAATCGAATAGCTAATTTGATCTATAGTGAATACACTTATTTTCAAAATAGCAAGATTCCGCTTCCTTGGGAAGATTTGTCAATAGATGCCATCGAAGTTTTACTTTTCACATTTAACGAGTTGATGCCTTATAAGCAGTCCTTTGGTATAGGACTCGAAACTATTGTGAAAAAAGCAAAGAATTTGTCACCAAACAAAGAATCGGCTTTTGTGACTTGGGAAGAAATCTTCAAATTATTACCAATGGATCGAGCTTTGTTTCTTCTCTATTTAGAGGAAACATGCGGAAACCCTAGTCACTTTCAATTATCTAATATATCTTTGCTCAATCGGGTAAAGTCTATTCATAATTTGAAAAGAAAGAAATGTTTGATTCATCGCGTAGACGATTTGGAAAGGGAGTTATTTCAAAATATTCGGTTAATGTTTGATAATCGATTTGATCTAGCCGGCGCAGAAAGCGACGTTCGTAATAAAAGATTAAGAAATTTAGCAATTAGTATTGGAAAGACAAATGCGAGGTCGGTGAAATTAGTAAAGCGTTATACGAAATCTTCCGATTTCCGAAGAAAACTTATTAAGGGATCTATGCGGGCCAGAAGACGAAAAACCTTGATTTGGGAATTGTTCCAAGGAAAGGCTCATTCCCCCTTTTTTATGAGACTGGTGGAAATTTCTGTCCCCTCCCACCCATCTGTCAAAGAATCAACTTATTTGGATTACGAAACATTAATAGATAATACGGGAAAAGGACTGAATATTGATATAGAACAAACATCTAAGTTTCCATCACCTCAGGGATTTATAAGCAGGTCAAAGTATGAACGTCTAGGCATAGCCGCTAGATTGGATGTAGGCCCCATACACACGGGTAGGGGCTTACTTTTAGTAGCGCAGTCCAATTTTAGACGATATATCAAACTACCTGTTTTAATTGCACTTAAGAATATTGGTCGTATATTATTGTTTCAACGCCCGGAATGGCTTGAAGATTGGATCGATTTATGCAAAGAAACTCATATTATATGTAGTTATGACGGAGAAGAATACTCCCAAACCAGGTTTCCCGGCCGTTGGTTAAAGGAGGGTATTCAAATAAAAATTTTGTTTCCGTTCAGACTTAAACCTTGGCATAATCAGGAAAAAAGAAGAATTGGTGGGAAGAATATTACCGGATACACGAAATCCCGAAATTCAGATACTATTGTTAATTACTTAAATACCAAAAAAGCTGAATTCACCTACTTAACAGCTTGGGGATTTCAAACAGATTTACCTTTTGGAACTATAAAAGAGGAACTTCCTTTTTGGAAACCCATTAGGGTAGAGTTGATGAGAATAATTGAAAAGAATATATTTTTACGAACCACGCAAGCCTACCACTTCCTTTCTAAACAAAATGTACTTGCGGAATTCGTGCGAAATTTAGCAAATAAGTTAAACTTCTTTTATACATTAGAAAGAACTGGTGGAAAAAAAAGTTGGAAAAAAAAGTTGGAAAAAAAAGATTTAGTAAATTCAAAATTCAAGCGTGATGAATACTTTTTCAACGAGAGGCTGGTCGATAAAGGAGTCTATGAAAACTCGAGTTTAACCAGTAGTAATAACCAGTCATTTTTGGACAATAATGAAAAACGGATGGAACAAAAAGGATTTGCACTGGATGTTCAATCGGGTATGAATACAACAACTCCTAACATTTTGTTAAGGAATAGGCTTGGTGAACAAAGGCAAGATATTTCACAAATCCGTACCGATGAAATGAACTTATACGGGACAACCCTCGTCGGTTCCTTGAGGCTGGAGAAAGAACTGGTTAGTATTGGGGAGAAATCACTAAAGCTCCACGAACTAGTTATTGAATCGATGGAAACCTGTGGTTGGTATATCAGAACCGCATTCCGAGATCTTTATAGACTAATCGTGTATTTCCTGATTCAACTTACGACACTTCAAACGCAATTGCTACGAGCTATTAACGAAACAACATATAAACTAGAAGAAACTAACAAATCGAATTTGACAATTTCTGACCGATATAGTTTATTAACAATTGGAAATAGCCAATCCAAGTACTTGTTGTCTCACGCTTATCTCTACGAAAAAACATGGCGTGCTAATAATTTAGACTTAACTATTTTACTAGATGAAGACGCAGTAAGTTTAAATTATAAAATCGAAGGAAATTCTCGCGCTGGAAATAAAAACAATTGGAATGAAATCTCAGAATTAGATGTTCATACTCAAAAGGATTCATCTTTTAGAAAGTCTCGCAATATTATCTCGACAAGTAACCTTGAAAATCCAGCTACGCACAAATATCAATATTTTGATGAACGTATAAAGATCTACGGAGAGCAGTGGGGGCTTACCAAATCATTTCAAAAATTAACTAGAAATGATTGGAAAATTTGGCTAGATCGTTTTGAGAGATACAACGTACCTCTGGAGGTATGGCATCGAATAGCGCCACATAGATGGAGAACTGATCTCGGCAATTTGAAAAAACTTGAAGAGATTGACAAAAATATTTTGGATGAACATAGCAGTTTATTTTGCAAACCAAAAGCCGACTATTCGATTTACACCGAAAACTCCTCTCTTAAAGATCGAATCAGAAATCTTAATAAACGCCGTAGATTTAACTATTTTTTAGAAAATCTCGTAAATCATTTGGGAGAAGCAAATGTAAATAGATTCGTTGTAAGGCGGGATGGTATCGAACGGGGAGTATTTAATTCTCAAGCTCGCTTGGAATATATTGTTACAAGTAACGGCAAAAAAAATATTGTTTCTTCACTCATCTATAATCCCAAGATCAAATGGGACTTAAGACTAGATTTGGCTTTATGGTCAATTACGGATATTACAAGAAAAGATTATGATAAAAAATTGGGATTTGCACCTAAATTTGAAAAGTCTATGCTGACTAAAAAATATAGTCTTCTTTCAAGAAGCAAATCTTACAGATTCGGCTTGACGTTACCGCTGAGCGAGAGATTTTTCCAGAATCAAACGCCTCAATTGGGTAGAAAAAGATTTATTAATCGAGAATCTTTTTCTTCCAAACTTCGATGGAGATTCAGATCCAAAAAATTGAAAAGGAAATTGGAAAAATTGCGGGAAGTAGTATCGATCGTCAACGTAATCGGCAAAGAGCAAAGCATTACTTCGTTTTATGGCAATATAATGTTAGACCCAAATTTGTTGAATGTACTTTTCACTCAAAACAGACGTAAAGTACTGAGTCATTTATTTTTCAATGCTCATCCTCGTAGACCCAAAGTTTTTGACGATCAGATTTTGATGTACAAAATGGTTAGCACTCTATTAAAACTTAGAAGTAGATTGAAAAAGAGTTTGGATAACGAATCTTTTAACGTATGTCTATTCCCTTTCCTCGAAGTAAAAAATGAAAAGGATTCTTCTTTTTGCAATATAGAAGATTTTTTACTCCCCAGGCGTCGTCGGCAACTGCGGTTCCTTGAGTGTCTACCAATTTCAAAATCGACGAGATTTGGAAGCAATTTATTAAACTCTATCTTTGATTCGGAAGAAATTGAAAAGAGGAAAATCCGTGGGAATCCGATGGGCGTACAGAGGATCAAACGTTTCTTGTGGCCTGGTCATCGCCTAGAAGATTTAGCCTGTATAAATAGATTTTGCTTCGGTACTGCCAATGGTAGTCGATTCTCAGCTCTTAGAATAAGAATGTATCCAATTATTGAAGACTAGTAAAGTTCAATAATTACTAAATTTCCTTCAATTGAGGTTACCAAATCTTCGGTGATCCCATTTGAAGGAAATATTGGATTAAACCTTGAAGGAAATATTGGATTAAACCCAATAAATTAATTTGATAAACTCAAAATCTTTGTTTTATAGATAATGATTTATTTTTCAAAGATTCTCTTGAATCCTCAGTTGATTACTTGTTGTTTCTCTCCCCTTTGTTCAAAACCGTCAAAGTATTAAATTTTTATTAAATTAATGCAGAAAATGATCGGATTCCCTGGTTTGCTAGAAATTAATTGAGAGTAAGAAGTGCCCTATTATTATGGACAAAAAGATCTCTATTTATTCATTGTCGATTACTAAGAATGATAGTATTGGATCTTCCACATCTCAAGTATCTTACTTAACTTCTCGAGTCTCAAGAATCACTTCTCATTTGGAACGACATCCTAGAGATTTTTCTTCCCAAAGGGGACTTTGGAAATTACTTGGAAAACGTAAGCGTATCTTGAGATATTTGTTTAGTAAGGATCTTAATTTATATAATAAAGTAATAAAAAATTTAGGTATTCGTGGATTGAAAGAGATTTGATTCACACTTATAAAGGAGTTATTATTAATTGGCGATAAATCATTTGAAAAGCAATTTAATTATTTTTTTTTTATTTTTGTGAAATAAATACGGATCAATTGTTATTGGGAGAGAAGTGACTTATGAGCAGGTCCCTCGAAAAAACGGATCCGGTTATTGTGAGTATGGGTCCTCATCATCCATCAATGCATGGTGTTCTTCGACTTGTCGTTGCTTTAGATGGTGAAAATGTGGCTAATTGCGAACCCGTGGTAGGTTATTTACACAGAGGGATGGAAAAAATTGCGGAAAACCGAACGATTTTGCAATACCTTCCATATGTAACAAGATGGGATTATTTAGCTACTATGTTCACGGAAGCAGTAACCGTGAATGCACCAGAAACGTTGGCGAATATTCAAGTACCTAGAAGAGCTAGTTATATCAGAGTGATTATGCTTGAATTAAGCAGAATAGCCTCCCATTTATTATGGTTGGGTCCCTTTATGGCAGATGTTGGTGCCCAGACTCCCTTCTTTTACACATTCCGAGAAAGAGAAATGATTCACGATTTATTTGAAGCTGCCACGGGTATGCGAATGATGCACAATTATTTTCGCATCGGGGGAGTAGCCGCAGATTTACCCTACGGGTGGATAGATAAATGCTTAGAATTTTGTCACTATTGCCTACCAAAAATTAATGAATACGAACGACTCATTACGAATAACCCAATCTTTCTCAGACGGGTCGAAGGAATGGGTTTCATCGCAAGAGAAGAGGCTATCAATTGGGGGTTATCAGGTCCAATGCTACGAGGTTCGGGAATTCAACGGGATCTAAGAAAAGTGGATCATTACGAATGTTACGACGAATCGGAGTGGAAAATCCAATTTCAAACAGAAGGAGATTCCTTGGCTCGTTACCGAGTACGGATCGGAGAAATGAAGGAATCTATAAAGATTATTCAACAGTGTTTGAAATTAATTCCCGGAGGTCCATATGAAAATCTTGAGGCTCGGCGTTTCGCCCAAGGTAAAAATCACGCGGAATGGAATGATTTTGATTATCAATTCGTCGGAAAAAAACCTTCTCCTACCTTTAAGTTACCCAAGCAGGAACACCATGTAAGAGTAGAAGCTCCAAAAGGAGAACTAGGGGTTTTTTTGATTGGGGATAATAACGTTTTTCCATGGAGATGGAAAATTCGGTCGCCTGGTTTTGTAAATTTGCAGATTCTCTCTCAGTTAGTCAAGGGAGTCAAACTAGCTGATATTATGACAATATTAGGTAGTATAGATATTATTATGGGAGAGGTTGATCGTTGAAATGATAATCAATATAGAAGTTTTCGTCGAACTGGGGGTTAAACTCATTGAGAAATTGAAAATATCAAGTGATTCTATCGAATCAATTCAAACTTTAGTCTATATTTTATTACTTGCTACAGGAGTAACCATAGGAGTGTTAGTCATTGTATGGCTCGAACGAAAAATATCTGCAGGGGTACAACAGCGTATCGGTCCTGAGTATGCAGGTCCTTTGGGGATTCTTCAATCCTTATCAGATGGAATTAAGCTTTTAACAAAAGAAGATACTATTCCATCCAGAGGGGATACCTGGCTATTCAATATAGGTCCAGCTATGGTAGTCGTACCAGCCCTCACAAGCTTCACTGTAATACCTTTTGGGAAAGATGTTATTTTAGCCGATATTGGCACAGGCGTCTTTTTCTGGATCGCCGTATCGAGTATTACCCCCTTAGGCCTCTTGATGGCAGGTTATGGATCAAATAATAAATATTCCTTTTTGGGTGGTCTACGGGCTGCTGCTCAATCTATTAGTTACGAAATACCCTTAGCTTTGTGCGTATTGTCAATATCCCTACGTGCGAGTCGTCAAATAGAAATGGTAAGATCTTTCTAAAGACTTTATTACTATTTTTTATCATAAAAGAAATAACTAGATAATCATCTGGGTGAGATTAAACAGCGTTTTGCAGTGATTAAATCAACTCCCATGTACCAAGTACAGGTGAAAAGGTCCATTCGATGCAATAAATATTGGTTAATCCCACGGATTGATTGTTAAAGCTTGAGTCAGGGCGGAAGTCAGAATTTCCCCTAGCGGACCTGGGGGGACGGCTAGGAACACAAAAATGCGCAAGAGATTCGTGAAAAGGAATAGGCGGAACAAGATCAAAAGGGGAGGAAGTGTGATACTTTTGCAATGATATAAAAAAAGCTACCCTCCTTTTTTTTGGATGGGGACTCGGTTAGGGTAGGAATAACTGAGGAGTACCCAATTTGAAATCCCAATCTCGAGCATCTTTTTATCCACTCATATTATGATTATCTAGGACGAAATAATCCTTCTGACAATCTTTTCGTTCCTTTTTGGATACAAATCAAATAAATGATACTTAACATCTCTTTGCTAAGCTTACTCTCTTTTCTATTCAACCTTCGTCTATATATCTAACTAACCAAAAGTTGTTAGCGAGCATTGACTGGTAGAGATATGTATGAAAAACAAAAAAAAAAGCTTTATTAATAAATATATTTTCTTTGTATTGAAAAGAAAACCGAGGAGGTTGAGACGGATCCAGAAGCAATCATTCTTTGTGGCGAACGGAATCCCGTTGGTTCAAATTGGGACTTTGTATGCAATTCCACTGCGCTATGAAAATATCGAGCATGGGTTCCCTCTTAAATAATCAACGAGGAGCCGTATGAATACTTAGCTTCATGTACGGTTTCGAATCAGAGGCGGTAAAATACAATCAAACTGTCGACTATCCTTATCTGGAAGTCTAAGTACGGTTGATATAGTCGACAACCAATCCAAGTATGGTATATGTGGATGGAACATTTGGCGACAACCAATAGGTTTCATAGCTTTCTTCATTTCTTCGTTAGCCGAGTGCGAAAGATTGCCATTTGATTTGCCAGAAGCGGAGGAAGAATCAGTAGCAGGTTATCAAACCGAATATTCAGGAATAAAATTCGGATTATTTTATGTTGGTTCCTACCCAAATCTCTTGGTTTCATCGCTATTCGTAACGGTTCTTTACTTAGGTGGGTGGGATCTGCCAGCTATTATCTATCCCGGAATTAACCAGTTTTTCCTATCTATGAATGCTAACCATAATGTCTACCTCGGTGCATTTGAAGTAGTAGTGAATATCATTATCACATCAGCCAAATCTTATTTATTTTTGTTTGCTTCTATACTAACTAGATGGACCTTGCCACGAGTTAGAATAGATCAATTATTAGACCTTGGATGGAAATTTCTCTTGCCCGTTGCTTTGGGAAATCTGTTGCTGACAGCTTCCCTTCAGCTTTTGTCATTGCGGTAGAGCCCCCAACCGCCATAGACAGGTAAGTTTTGCGGCATCCCCAATCTTTCCCCGAATTGAATCTTTTCATTACATATCTTTTTTGAATAAATGCCTATCATATGTTCTCGATAATAACCGAGTTACAAAATTATGGTAACCGAGCGGTACAAAGTGCAAGGTACATTGGGCAAGGTTTTGCAATCACATTGGATCATCTGAACCGGTCACCCATAACAATTCAATATCCATATGAAAAACTTTTACCATCTGAGCGTTTTCGTGGAAGAATCCATTTTGAATTTGATAAATGTATTGCTTGCGAGGTTTGTGTCCGGGTGTGCCCGATCAATCTGCCAGTTGTTGACCGGAAATTAACGAGGAGTATTAAGAAAAAAAGATTAGAAAATTATAGCATTGATTTTGGAGTCTGCATCTTCTGCGGAAACTGCGTTGAATACTGTCCGACAAATTGCTTGTCAATGACTGAGGAGTATGAGCTTTCCACATATGATCGTCACGAATTGAATTATGACCAAGTGGCTCTAGGTCGGCTACCCCTTTCTATTCAACAAGACTCTGCCATTCAAATTATATCCACGAACTACAAAAAAATGGAAGAACCTTTTGATAGTCGAATAAGTATTATTCCCAACAAACCCCTCCCCCTTCATACCATGAATTAACTTGTTAAGAACCAAAGAATTGGTTTCATAAATTGGTTGACACATTTCTAACAATTGCTAATTCGTTCGATTGCTTAGTACTCGAAATTCGAAACCAATTGAGAATCTATTTGAATAAAAAGAGAATTAATGAATGAATATAAAACTTATAGACTTAGTTTTTCTTCATTCATTAACTTATATATGTATTTACATGTACGTGCATGTATATACATGCACGTACATGTAAAAGAGAATTTAAAATAAGTAACTAAAAATTTAGGTGATACTAATCCGGTATAGTAATATAATTGAAGACAGAAAATATTATTTGACTGATCGTATAAAATGAGTTTATCTGAATCAATTCATGAGTCTATTTTCATCTTAATAGAATTAGGTATTCCATCGGGTAGTTTGGGGGTAGTATCATTCGCTAATGTAATTCATTCTGCTTTCATGTCGGGATTGGTTCTTACTCGCATATCCCTATTCTACCTTATACTAAACGCTGATTTTGTAGCTGCCGCACAATTGCTCATTTATGTAGGAGCTATAAATGTTTTGATTGTATTTGCTGTAATGCTCACCGGTAGAACAGTAGGATCCGATTCCTATCCAACCAAAGAGTCTGCTATTACCCTGGCGGCTTGCGCAACTCTTTTTGTATTACCAACCCTCGTTATTCAAAACACAGAATGGTCTTACGATTACTTTTCAATTGATCAATCAAAAATTATTGAAGAATTGGTTAAGAAAAGTGATATTAAACAGATCGGCTATGAATTATTAACAAAATTCTTGGTTTCTTTTGAACTTCTTTCTATAATTCTTTTAGTTGCTTCAATAGGAGCTATCACCGTGGCCCGTGAGGAACGAACGGACGTAATGGACAAAGGAATTGTTATGCCTCCAACTTCCTCCCAGCATAAATCCTAATCGTGTCGATCAATTATAATCGGTTCAAAATTCTACTAATACTTGAATGATCAAGTTTTTTTTGGGGGGGTTGATACATCATGCTAGAGCACGAATTAATGTTAGGCGCCTATCCATTCCGTGTTGGTTTCTTCGGATTAATCACGAGTCGAAATATGGTGCGAGCACTCATGTGTATTGAGTTGATTTTCAATGCGGTTAATATAAATTTTACAGCATTTTCCAACTCTTTTGAAAGTCCACGATTAGAGGGAGAAATATTTTCCCTATTCATAATAGCTGTAGCAGCCGCCGAAGCTGCCATTGGATTATCTATTGCTCTAGTAATTTATCGAAATAGAGGATCAATACGTATTGATCAATTCAGTTTATTGAAATGGTGAGAAATCAATAGATATATTAAAAGAAATTACCGGCTTAATTCTAGATTTTTTGTTACACTTGACTGAGAGGTCTTTGTCAAAACCTCTATCGGTGAACTGATTCGCCTATTTAAAAGATTATGCTGCATCTGTCTCAATCTCCATTAATTAATCTAGTTAAACGTACCCATGCTGGCAATACCATAGGTCACTTAATTTGATAGTTGCTTGGGAAACGCGAGGCGAAAAGGATAACCTTTTTCAATTCGTTGTATTGGGAAAAGAATATTTGTGAGACTCTAATGTAACAGGAGCATAAAAATTCAATGGCACATTCAGTAAAAATATATGACACTTGTATTGGTTGTACCCAATGTGTTAGAGCTTGTCCGACAGATGCGCTGGAAATGATACCCTGGGATGGATGCAAAGCAAATCAGATAGCTTCTGCTCCCAGAACAGAGGACTGCGTAGGTTGTAAGAGATGCGAATCCGCTTGTCCAACAGATTTCCTGAGTGTACGTGTTTATCTTGGAGCTGAAACAACTCGCAGCACGGGTTTAGCTTATTAATTAGTTGTATCAAAGATTATTAGTCAAAGAATACTTTTTTACTTTTTTTCTACCATTACCGATTCATACTCGAATCTTTATAAAAGATCTTGATATGAATCGGAATGCTGATCTGAACTTACCAAAAAACTTTCAAGACAATTTAATTATCACCCATGATGAGTAACGTACCTCGGTTAACGATAATCGTTCTCTTCCCAATTTTTGCGGGTTTCTTGATTCCATTATTTCTTCAGAGTGAAAGTAATAGAATGGTCCGATGGTACACCTTAGGCATTTGTACATTAGAATTTGTATTAATCACTTATATATTTTATTGCCATTTCCATTTTCACGATCAATCCATTCAATTACTTGAGGATTTTAGTTGGATTGACTCTATTCAATTCCATTGGAGGCTAGGCATAGATGGGCTTTCCATGAGTCTGATTTTACTTACGGGTCTTGTTACCACTGCAGCAGTCTCGTCAGCCTGGCCAGTCACTAAAAATACACATTTGTTTTATTTCTCAATGCTAGTTATGTATAGTGGTCAAATAGGACTATTTGCATCTCGAGATATTCTTCTCTTTTTTTTTATGTGGGAATTAGAATTAATCCCAATTTATTTACTTCTCTCCTTATGGGGCGGAAAGAGACGTCTCTATTCGGCTACAAAATTCGTTCTATACACAGCTGGCGGTTCCATATTTCTCTTAGTTGGAGCTATAGTTATGAGTTCTTATGGGGGTGGAACACCGTCCTTCAATATTCAAGACTTGATTGTGAAACCATACCCTGTTTCATTGGAAGCACTTTTGTACATAGGATTCCTAGTAACTTACGCAGTAAAATTACCAATCTTTCCTTTTCACACCTGGTTACCGGATACTCACGGAGAAGCCCATTACAGTACTTGTATGTTGCTAGCTGGAGTGCTCCTAAAAATGGGCGGGTATGGATCAATTCGAATCAATATGCAAATTCTATCTCAGGCTCATTCGATACTTTCGTGGTGGTTGGTATTGATAGGATCAATTCAAATTGTTTATGCTTCTTTAATTTGTTCAAACCAATATAATCTAAAAAAAAGAATTGCTTATTCATCTATTTCCCATATGGGATTCGTAGTTATTGGAATAGGTTCTTCGACAGACACAGGTCTCGACGGGGCCCTCTTACAAATGCTTTCTCATGGATTGATAGGTGCAGCTCTATTTTTTTCCGCAGGAGCTTGTTATGATCGAACGCGGACCCTTTCCCTTGACCAACTCGGGGGAATAGCCATTTCAATGCCTAAATTATTTGCCATGTCTAGTGCGTTTTCAATGGCATCCTTTGCCTTACCGGGAATGAGCGGTTTTGTATCCGAGTTATTAGTTTTTCTAGGAATAGTTACCAAGACAACTTATTCCCCTTTTTTCAAAGTACTGGTTACTGTAATGGAAGCAATCAGTATAGTATTAACCCCCATTTATTTATTATCAATGTTGCGTAAAATATATTTTGGCTATAAGAAAGTTAATTACTTAGACTTATCCCTAAAGGATATCGGACCAAGAGAAATTTTCATTTTGGTTTGTTTCTTATTACCGATTCTAGGTATCGGTTTGTACCCAAACATGATTCTATCCGTGTGGAACAGCCAATTAGTCACGGTTTTTCCTTGATGGAGAATTTTACGGTAAAAGGCGTTTTACCATTTTCATCTTTTTTTTCTATCTAGTACTATTTAATAAAGAAAGTAGAGAATAAAGAAAGTAGAGAATAAAGAAAGTAGAGAATAAAGAAAGTAGAGAATAAAGATTTTGTCAAAAAATGTTTATATATGAAACTTTGATGGGGAATCCACTTAACTTAGGATTCCCCAAAAGATTCCCTATATATTCTTTTTAGCACACTATGCTTTTGCCAGTGCCTATCTCATTGCTACTGTCACGTAGCATCCCCACCCGCTCACTGCTTGCATTCTATTTTTACACAAAACTCTTTTGTAACCAGATCAGATTATTTTATTAATTAAAATTTTTTCACTTTTTCTAAACTAACCATCCGTAATTATGCAAACCAATTCCCAATAGATTAACCCCTAAGAAACAGATCCAAACCAAGAAAAACCCCATGGATGCTATTGCAGCGGTTACTTGCCCTCTCCAACCATTAGTCATTCTAGCATGAATATAAGTAGCATATATTAACCGAGTCACCAGTGCCCAAGTCTCTTTAGGATCCCAGCTCCAATAAGATCCCCATGCCTCGTTAGCCCACACTGCCCCGGACAGGATACCAATAGTTAGAAGGGAAAATCCTAAACTAATAATTTGGTAGATCCATTGGTCTAGCCGATTAACCAACCGGTACTTACCTAGGTTTAAAAATAATGGAAAAAAAGATTCTTTTAAAGCACCGTTTTTTGTTCCTATTGGTTTGGTAAAATCCTGGGCTATACACCAAGTGGATATCAAATTAATACTATTGCGGTTGAAAGCAAGTACGGAACATTCTCTTTTGTAACTGGAATAAATGATTGATAGAGACACTGCTAGCAAAGATCCACGTAACAGAATTGCGTAACTCAATAACATCATACTTACATGCATTGCTAACCAGTGTGACTGCAAGGCGGGTATCAACCGTGTCTGTCGTTCCATCCCCCCAGGAAGACCTGAAGTTGCAAATCCATGGATCAATGTGGCACCCGATGCTGTAACTGTGCTTGACCAACCATCCCGATCTTTAAGAGTAAAAATTAAATAGATTAAGGAAGAACTCCATGAAATGAAGATAAGTGATTCATATAAGTTACTTAGTGGTAAGTGTTTAGAATCTATCCAACGAGTTATCATAAGTGCAGTTGTGGACACAAAAGCGATTACCATGCTCTTATGACTGAAACTTTTTTCATTTTTAGATTTGCGAATTAAATACAACCACTCAGGCAAAGTAGTGAAGAGAAGCATGAACAAAGAAATATAAGCAAGTATTTTTTCTGTCTCAGTGTGCATCGTGGCAATAAAGAATTCTTGATATTTTCATTTTTGTTACTCAATCCATATTGAGATATCCATATCATCCATACTCTGAATTTCTACTTAGTTTAATTTATTAGCAAATAGCATGCTATGGTATTCCCCACTCATAAATAATTTTTATAGGGCCGTTCTTCTATCGGAACCTATCGCATGGAATAGAGTAAAGTGCCGCTACTCGGATTCGAACCGAGATGCTTTAGCACTGCTTCCTAAGAGCAGCGTGTCTACCAGTTTCACCATAGCGGCCTAGCAGTTAGTTACACTTATGGTATCATATTGTTGAATAACGCGTCAATGTTATTACCTGCCTATAATGAAAAAATGAGCATGAAATCCAGGAGAGAACATAGAATAATGATTTTTTTTTGCTAGAATCAGCAAATAATAACGTTTGCTGTTATAATTCTTATATGATTACGGGATATAGCGCAGTTTGGTAGCGTACCATCTTGGGGTGATGGGGGTCGCAGGTTCAAATCCTGCTATTCCGACTAAGAATGGTTCTAAAGTCTTAGCCGATGCAATATCAGGAGAAACCAAGGAAGAAAGAAAAATTCGTGCTATTTCGTTTTATTTTCCTGTTCCTCATTTTTGCCCCTCACTATCCTTATTGCTCTTTATGAATTGTTCATTAGTTTTCGGGACAGATTTAAATCGATAAAGTAGACATTACGTTACGCAAAAAGAGCCATATTAGCTCATTCAGATACGTATCTCTTAACTGACTCTATTAACAAACTTCAACTCCAAGATAAAAACTTTGAAATGTTTAAAAAATCAAGCTTAAAAAAAAAAGGAAAAATTATTTTTAATTTATAAAAAATCCACGGTTATAAATGGGTATGGTTTTCTAAACGTACATAAATAGATACTTAGGTTTATGTATTCAGATAATATTTTTTTCCTATTCCTATATATTCTTCTAAGACTACTTTCCAAGATAGTTTTGATGTGTATTCTTAAACGAGAAACATATCTGATACTCTGTCCACTAATTGGTGGGATTGATCCCGGTGAAACCGGGATCACCCGCGTGTAAAAACGTAATCAAATTGATTTACTTTTTCCCCCCATAAAACTCGATTGAATAATAACTTAAAAAGTTAAATTTGATGAACAAAAACTGTTGTTAATTATAATCATTTTGTTCGGGAACGTCTTTTTTCTGTTGTTATACCGTAGTAAAAACTTTTTGAACGACCTGTTAAAACGGATCTAGCTAAAGAAGAAGCTTTCAATGCTTCTTCGATCGATTTACCTTTCCAAACCTGGTTACGAATCTTTTTTTTTGATTTTGAAGTACGTTTCTTTGGAACTGCCATAACTAATACATTTTTTTAATCGTTTAAACAAGTTGATTGACACAACTGTATTGATACGTTTCAATAGAATAAATATAATGAAAAAAAAACTTGTTTTGGGAATGATTGACAAGAGAAGTATCCTTAAGATTTCTTTAGAATCGCATGGAAAAAAGAGCCAAATAAAGAGAAAGAGAGATTTTTTCACCCAGTATTTTTTTTTACAGGAAGTAGTTTAAACTTTCGTTAAATCTTTTCCATTCAAACAGATAGATTCGACAATGAATCGAATCAATTTCTGTCTATGTCCTGATTTTCTTCTCCGACCAGTCTTTTTGTGCTGTATTTCTCCTATCAAATCCTTCTTGTCAAAAGAATTGTGCAGAATCCTTATTTTAACTATGACGTTATTGAGCCATGGACGTCCTATCATCAGTTCAGAACCAAAACGAATTAGTGAAACTCGATAGATTGAGACCTTTCTCTCAAAGCTTGATGCTTCGCATCCAATTGATGCAAATCGATAAGTGTCATAAAATCTACCTGGTTCTACTAGGAGCTGTTTTCCCCCGACATCAATTATTGCATAATCATTCATTGCGATTTTCTCGGAAATCTCTTGTAAAACTAATTGGTTTGAAGACAAGAACTTCGATTCTAACTAGTATCTCCGACTGTTCGGACTTCTGTCAAGTTTCGCAAAGAAAATGAATAAAAGACAAATAGTTATTCTCTTTTATTGAAGTGTTGCTCATGGTTCCACCTACTCTTTACACCTTGTATCTCCCCAAAAATATTTAACAACTGCTGGTACTAATTTTTTCAACTCGAGCTTTATATGTCCATGGAATTATCATATGAATCTGCTTGGATTATACCTTTGTGTCCTTTAGTTACTTCTGGCTTGATCGGATTGGGATCCTTCTTTTTTGCCATAGCCACTCGAAGTCTTCGTTGTCTCTGTGCTACGCTCAGTGTTCTCTCATTAGCCGTATCTATGTTTGTCTCTGTCATTTTGTTTTGGGAACAGGTAAATAATCATTCTATCCATGAGTATTTATGGTTATGGTTATCTAATAATTCCATTTCTTTAGGCGTAGGCCTGCTAGTTGATTCGCTCAGCCTTATAATGTCGGTACTAGTCACTACCGTAGGTACTTCCGTCATGATCTACAGCACTAGTTACATGTGTCACGACCGCGGATACGTAAGATTCTTCACTTATTTAAACCTTTTCACAGCTTCTATGTTAGGATTAGTTTCTAGTCCCAATTTGATACAGATTTATGTTTTTCGGGAATTAGTTGGTATGTGTTCCTATTTATTGATAGGTTTTTGGTTCACGCGACCAAGCGCTGCTAATGCTTGTCAAAAAGCTTTTGTAACCAATCGCGTTGGGGACTTCGGATTATTACTAGGTATTCCAGGTACATATTGGATAACCGGTAGTTTTGAGATCCATGAATTGTGTGACCGATTCAGTATCTTAACAAACAATGGTGAGATTGATTCCTCCTTCGCCAACATATGTGCTATTCTTTTGTTCTTAGGTCCGATGGCCAAATCCGCTCAATTTCCACTTCATGTATGGCTCCCAGATGCAATGGAAGGACCCACTCCCGTGTCCGCCCTGATACACGCGGCTACTATGGTAGCTGCTGGAATCTTTTTTGTAGTGCGAATGAATAGGTTTTTTGACAATCTACCTTTAAGCTCAAATGTCATTCGTTGGGTGGGTGGAATAACAATTCTGTCGGGAGCAATTATAGCCGTTGTTCAGAATGATATAAAAAAAGGGTTAGCCTATTCTACTATCTCCCAGTTGGGATATATGGTGCTCGCTCTAGGGATTGGTGCCTATCGACTTGCGTTTTTTCACCTCATAACTCATGCCTATTCAAAGGCTTTATTATTTCTTGGATCTGGTTCGGTAATTCATTCGATGGAAAAGCTTATTGGATACTCGCCCAATAAAAATCAGAACATGTTTTTTATGGGTGGTTTGCGAGAGTATATGCCAATCACTGGAATCACTTTTCTATTAGGCACTCTGTCTCCTTCTGGTGTACCGCCGTTATCTTGCTTCTGGTCCAAAGAAGAAATTATTAGAGAAAGCTGGGCATATTCTTCCTATTTAGGAATCATAACTTCATTTGCTGCAGGTCTAACTGCATTTTACATGTTTCGCATTTATTTTCTCACGTTCGAGGGAACTTTTCGCTCGATTGATACTAGTAATTCCCTGACCGATCCTCTTTTTGTTTGGGGAAATACCCAATCGATAGATGTTTGTCACAAAAAAGACGACCATTTTTCCTTATACGTAGAAGAAGGAAGTAGTGTTCCTGTTTTGGACCAAGAGAAGCCAATCTTATCAATTTCTGATGTTTATCACTCCTCAGAGTCCGTGTATCCCAAAGAATCAGATACTTGGATGTTATTACCTATCGTAACCCTATCAGTACCAACTCTTCTAATTGGTTACCTAGGAATTCAGAATCCTCAGGAAGGAACAAGTATTGATTTATTATCCGACTGGTTAAGTACTATAGTTCCATATTCTGGCGAAATCGAACAAGAGTTTAATAGTGATCTTTTTGTAAAACTATTGTCCTTAATTCTGTCACTTTCTGGCGCATTTGCTTCCTATAAGATCTACGGACTTAAATCATCTTACAAACGAAAAAAAGATCAGAACAATAATAATTTGAAAATTGTAATGAAAAAGTTATCGACTTTATTAATACATTCTATTCAAAGATTTTCAATAAATGAAGGTTATATCAATCAAATTTATGATATTATCTTCATAAGGAGTATACGATATCTTAGTAGTCTCGTTTCATTTTTTGATCAATGGATCATCGATGGTATTATAAATGGCATTGCTGCTTGGGGCCTATTAGTAGGAGAGGCCGGAAAATATATAGAAGGGGGTAGAATATCTTTTTACTTATTCGGCTTAATTGTTGGAATTACCTCATTATTGATTTTCTTCGTTTCCAAAAACGTGTATGAAATAAATTTTCATAATTAATTTTTTTTTCAAAAGAGTTTTTTTTCCATTCTGAGACTCTTACCAGAATGAATACTGTGACTATTCTACCATGCTTCTCGGAAAGGGAGGAAGAAAAACTCGTGATTGGTTATTGATCAGCACGTGGTGTGTGGGGGGGGTAGGCCAAACCATGACGGGATCAACTACGACCGGGATCTTCCGCACCCCCCCCCCCCCGATTTGTAGACTCTATCCGACCGAAAAGGCGAAAGGGATTGCTATCACTATGGCTTCCCCCTATAATAGAAGTTGAGTCGTATCCAAGGTTTCTAAAGTATCGATTCGTTGAACATGTATGGGATGAGACCCCCGTCATTTTCCTCGATAGCTCAGCGGTAGAGCGGTCGGCTGTTAACCGATTGGTCGTAGGTTCAAATCCTATTCGGGGAGATTCATTGATTTGCGGTCGAATAAAGATAGAAGGAAAGAGGTATCCGATGATGCAGGTTATGCCGCAGGTTGCCGGTAGGACAGACAACTTGATCTGCACCAAACGACAAAAGAGGGGAAAATCTAACAAATAGAAATAGCTAGGCGTCTCTCTTTATCTCTTCTCATGAGGCATCGAATATTGCTAGAAAATTACACTCTCTGCATCTCGGACTCCCCGTTAGTATTTTTCCGCTCCTGCACCAAACAACCCGCGTTGGACTCGAGTCCGGCCCATCGATGGTGCCGGCGAAGGATTCAATACTACGGTTTTCTAAACCTTCGCAATGAATGAAGGAAAGATCTCCTTCCCTTTTTTCAGATCATCTTAAATGCTTGTAGGGACCCGTGTTTGGCGCAACTTCTTTTGGAATTTCCACTTTGCAATACTGAATGGAACGGTTAGAATGAAAAGAATCCATTATTGGCCTCGTGAGAGTCGAAACAGATTGAAGGCTTTTCTTTGTTTTTCCCGTTCTCGACTAGGCGGTAGTACCGGAACTCGTTTCTCGGAAACGCTTTTCTTTCAGTTTCTGCCGATATTCCAAGAGTGCCGATCTGTGACCATATCCCGTTCCGGAGCTCGAATCAATTCTATCCCCTCCCCAAACATCCCATGGGAAATCCGACCCGAAGAATTCCTTAGATATCCCTAGAGATTCCTGAATCTCAAGCTTGCTATACAATAGCTCTTATATCATTTTATTTCGGCGAATAAAGGGGCTATGCTTTTGCGTCCGAAAGGAGCGGGCGCACATATCTCTCAAGGGTTCCTTGTGGACAAGCAGGATGTTGAAGCACCACGATCCTTTGGGAGGAACGACTTCCCAGACCCCCTAGACCATATTATTAGCCTTCTCAAATTCAATGGACTTTTCTCCCTCTCTAGAGTGAGGAGACTATGAAAACGGAAAAGGATCCAACCAAGATTTGTTTGTCGTTCGAAGCATAATAAGCAGGAGTCACCGAATCGGTAACGGTAAGGGGGGATATCTCTTCCCCCTACCGTTACCGATTCAACCTACTGACGGTTCTATATAGCTAGAGATCTAGGATGAATAAGAAATGTGTAATAATTTTTTTATTTTCATACTGAACTTTCATTTGAGAATTCTTTTGCCGTTCGATCCAACGAAGTTCCATCGAACCAGAATGGATTGAGGAGATATTGGTAACTCTCGAGCAACATATTATAAATAAGAAAGTCTTTGAATTGGGAACGGTTCCGCCTCATCCATCTATTTCTATGAACCAAAAGCCTAGGACGAATGAATCGCTCTTTCCAATCTTCTACTACAATGTTTTGATACAAGTGAATAGGGCGAGATATGTGTGGATATTGCAAATGTATATGCATAAACCAAGTCTCTTTAAGGTATTCGGAATCGGAATGTTGCCCCTCGTCCGAATGACCATTATTCGACTGCTTCTTCAATGACTCAGTAGTGATCGATTTTCGATCATACCCACGATTGAGAAAATTCTTTTTAATCTTTTCATTCGGGAAACGTTTCTCGCGCTCCTTTCTCATACCGTAAGTCACATAAAGCCTCCGGAGGAATTCTTGCTTCACTAAAAAACTACGACGTGAGGAAGGAGGGTTAGGATCCGACTGAAAGAGAAGCGTGGGGTCCCAGACGAAACGTCCCCCTACAAATAGACTTGGTTCATCAGATCGATTCCATTGGGTTTCGTATGGGTTCGACGAGTCAGAGATTCCCAGTTCAAGGAATTGCTCGCGTAACAATATGGTCTCGAACCGATCCTCCAATCTTTTGGCCTGTCTTTGTTTCAATTTATCCAAAGTTCTTTCGTAACTGAAAAAAGATCCTTTTGTATCATATGATTCAATTTGGCTAAGTTTTATAGTGTTCCAGTCAAGTTCCCGTTGGTAGATTTTAGAATGAATCTGGTGAAGAAGTATTACGTTCTGCAAATCATCGGATTCAGACGATAATCTTATCGATTCATAAGTACCACTTCGCATGAAACTGAAATTCCAAAGCTTGGGAGACCCAGTCGTTTCACGCGATACTTCTTCCGAAATCAAGTCTGTTTCACCTGACTGTTTGATTTCATAATTGGTTCGAAGTCCCTTTTTTCCCGTAGATTGGGAAAAACGACTCGCATGTATCATATCCGGGGAACACCCCATAGGAGAAGGAAAGGAAAGGCTATTCTCAGATTGATTTCCACTTCCAAAAATTTCTGGTCGTGGAAAATCCCTCAGAAGGTTTTCCAGAATACCACAAGCTAGATGAAAACCATTCTCTAAATACTTATCAATAATAATGGGATTGTCTCCCTTTATTAGATCCATTCTTAACCAGTAATCATGAGCCGCTAATACAGCTAGTAGCCCCAAAATATGCGGAAATAGGGTGAGTTCCATAATTGTTGACTCGGTTCTTGGAGACTCTAAATACCAGTCAGATAAGTGATAAAATTGCTTCTTTAGTGTATTAGTACCAATCCACAAAGAATCTGTGGTAGGAGTATCTACCAAACTCTTTTTCGGAATAGCTTTTCCTATCCTATGAAAAAATATTTTGTACTCCGAACCGGATTCAATTGCATTATCCAGATAAGTCGCAACCACGCGTTGTCTATGTAAAGCAAATAGAATTGCATTACTACATACAATCTTTTCCCTTCTATAAGTACTGATTAATAACGCTTCATGAGCAAGAAAGAATAAATCTCGTTTACTATAACCCGTAGTTCCAAACCCAGTTCCTTTAAGAAAAGATGGATCAGCCTGTATGTCAAACCCTTTGACACATAATAGAATCGACAATTCTTTTTGACGCTGAAAACTATTAGGTTTACGAAGATTTATCAATTGGTTTAACCGATTTGGGGCTATCAAAGCTGGATCTATCTTTGCAGGTATGTGAGTCGAAGCCATGACAAGATTGTTACGAATGCGAGAATCCCTGCTCTCATTATGAATATTCCTCAATACTAGGCAAAGTAAAAATCTGGGATCAGCTTCTAATTTGTGATACGAACCATGAACACTCAATTCATGAATATCTTGAATCCATATTGTACAGGGAGACATCTCCTTTGCTATTCCAAAAATAGAATTGACTCGACGTACGCTTTCTTTTGAGATAAAAAATCCACGTACATTCTTCTTAAAATAGGATCGATTGTATAGCAATTTTCTTATCGGTAGTTTCACCAACGGGAAGTGGGAATTGGATGCTATATCCCTAATGAGATAAGACCTTCCAGTTTCCTCGGACCCTACTAATAGGATTCCCTTAGATGGTAAGAATCCTGATTGGAGCGAAATAGGTGTTTCGCGACATGGCCTATGCGGTACACCACTCTGTCTCATTGTCAAAAGATTTCTTTCAAAAGCGGAAGAAACCCACTTCTCCACGGGATCCGACTTATGGATCTTGTAGTTCCATAGATTATTTTGACGTATTTGAAGTAGGTATGACAAAAAAAGCAATCCTTCTTGTGGAGAAGACTCATGATTCATCCCGCTACTTGAGCTAGAATTCAATTTTGATTCGTACTCGGAAACAGTCTCATTCGTAACTAAGTACTGAGTCAGTAATTCCTTATTGGTCCTAAGGGTATCGGGGCTTTCCTTATGAAGCATCCATGACTCGAGTTCACTTTTCACTAAGGAATAAAAGAATATATTATTTAGATAATTCAGGAATCTCTTCAAAGAATGTATCAGTAGATCCCTCGTTGTCATTTCTTTTATCGAAGGGGAATACATTACCTTTTCCAGATGGGATCTACGCCTCGGGTCCATCAAGTATTCAATCGTATGGAAACGTTTCCATAAATAGAGGGAACTAAAACCTGAAACAGCGGGCCAAAAATGCTTGGAAGATGCTAGAACAAAGAGTATCCAAAGAATGAGGTAATATAGGATAGACTGATTTGGGAGTTTAACTGTTGACCATCCCGAGAATGAAACCTTCGTTTCATTCATTTCTTTGACAAGAAAAAGATCTATCTTGGAGAATATGTTATTGATTGAATCGTTTCTAAATCTCTTTCTGAATCTCGATGCTAGTTTTTGCAACAAGTAAGAGCTAGCACAGTCTATACGATTCGCCATTCTTTCTCCGATTCTGGGGATATTGTAGCGTAAATCATCATTTACTTTTAGTCTCACTTCTGGATATGTCTCTTGAATCAGATCGTAGAAGTATCTCCACCAGGTGATGGTGAAAAACCAGGGTATATATTCCCAAAACAAGCTCCATTTCTCCGATATATTGTCCCTCCAACAAATCCAAGAGATCATATACTCGTTGAAATCATTTAAGAATTCCTTGAAATCAATGGGATGAGACGAACGGATAGGCTCTTCCCAGACAGCTAGATCTGCTAGCTTCTCTTTGTGCAGAACCCCCCTTCCAATCAATTCCGTGAAAGATCTTGTTGCACCGATGCGGAACAATGAGGATTTTTTCGACCAGTAAAGTGTTTCCAATTCTTCTGATTCCCAGAAAGATCTGATAGATGAATCATTTTGATCGAGCCGATTTCCAATGCAATCATTCACCAAGCTTGATCTCTCTTCAATAGACTTCTCTGAATCGACTTGATCCAAGCCCATATTCTTAGGACGGGGTCGAGGTCGCCGATCCGTCGATAACTTAGAATTTCTCGATGTTTCGCGCGAGGAATTCCCACTTCTACTACACGAAAAGAGAGAGGAATCTCTCATTTCACGAGCAGATGGGCTCAGCTTCGACAGGAATCTCTTTAGGTCCAAAATGGAATTGAAATGTCTATCTGAATGGATTGGGAATACTGTCAATTTATCTGGATCAGACGGAGTAGGTTGAATTGTCGCGCATATAGAATCCTTTATTTCCCTTTCTGCTCGTTGCAAGAAGTTGGGGAATAACCAATCAGACACGTGGGACTGAATTGATGATATTATCTCCTCCCTACCGAAGGATCCTATTCTCAATAGGTAGATGACTTCATGGTCGGAACCCACAGGAAAATCATCCAAGAGATTGGAATAACTATTGCTATATCTTCCAATGAGGAGATCCTTTTTGATCCTGAGCTCCGGAATAGACTCTTTTTTGGCATGGTTCAACAGAAATAGATGAGATTGGTTTAGAAAATCTCGTGTATTCATCCTATCGAGAATATGTCTCGAAATATTTCCAATACTCCTGTTTGAACCTTTTCCGCAACTCCAATTCTGTAGAAATAGATTCCAATTTTGCCTTCCTGTGATGGAAAGAGCATGATCAGAGAAATTGGTTTGGATAGATTCGATGCAGGAAAATTCAACAAGAGAGAAATCTACTGTGTGCTCGAGAAAGATCGAATAATCTGCGGGTTCCTCGTTCATTAACAATCCGGAATCCATAGATAAGCGATCTTTTTCTTTGAGAATTCCTTTTAGAACAGAAACTTTTTTCTCAATATTGAGTGAATCCAAAAAGGGATCGAGCCACGTCATATCATTCAGTTTATCAAGCCAATAATCAATTGTATCTCTCAGAACCTCTCGGCAAAAAACCTTGGAAAAAATCGATTTGCAAAGAAATGACATATTGGTCAATTCGTGGGAATACCTTCTGTTCCTTTCAATCGCCATATCAGTATTACCAATAGGACTCGTTAACAATATGTTTTTCCATATTGATATCTCGCGAATCGATGTATCCAAGTCAGATTCGATTCCTAGCGATACTTTCCCTGAAGGGGAAAGGGACAAGTTCCCTATTGTGTCAAGCCATCCGTGCGCATTGGACCAGGCATTCATATCCTCATCAATTCGGAATGGAATACGCTTGCTCAAGAAATACCCTGCGTACTTCTTCCATTTCAAAAACCTTTCTTCAAGAAAAAAGTTTCCTAAACGAGTGGATCCTTTGCTTCCCGCCCCGCCGTCCAATTGATAATGGATTCGCGAGACACACTCATAGGCTAATGCACGAAGATCATCATGTAGAAGAAGCGTGTAGATCGAGCAGAGAGAGATTAACCTCTTTTGTTCATACCATTTAACTAGGGGATATAGAAAATGTATGCTCTTTTCTTCTTTGAATCGACTCGGACAAGCAGTATTTTTATCCCCATTATTGACTCTTGGAAGTACCTTTTCGAGACGTAAATATTTGCTATTTGGAAGTTCGAATTTTTTCAAAACTATTGTATTGAATGGTATAAGAAATCCAATCAATCGATCTATTGACTCATTCTTTGTTTTTGAATAGATTTGCAAAATAGAAGATTCTCCCCTATTTTGATGAGAATCGAACCCTAATGATTGGAGGAACCACTTAGGATTCTGGAATAGATAGAGACCCCTATTGGAACTATTTCCCGCTAATCCCACGGCAAAAGGGAACAATGATTCAACTTGCTGCCGATGCATCGAATCCCTATACTCGAGTAGCATGAAGTCTAATTTTTTGAAAGGTAAAAGATTTCTCTTTTGTTTCGTTACTCGTAGCCGATCAGAATCCTGTTGGTAACAGTCATTTTTACGACGTACTAAAAATCTATAGAATTCGAAAAACCTGCGGAAATCTCCCGGATTGCTATCCATGGATCGCAGATGAATCCTATTCATCATCTTTTCGGATGTATTCCCGCTAGGATTCCTTACTGCCCAGACCTTGCACCCACCTGAAACCGGGGGATTCCTTACCTCATATATAGGAAATTGCTGTTTTTCTCCCCCCGAACCTGCAAAAAAATCTCCGTTCAATTTCGAGTCATTATTCTGATATACTCCTTTTTTCCCATCCTTCGAGAATCCCACTGACGGAGGAACAGAATAAGAGAATTGAGAAAAATCTATTGCTGGTTCTTTGACTGCGGTACCCCTATGAAGAAGTCTCGCTAAATCTATTGAACCTCTTTGTATCGAATCTCTCTCGTTCAAGCGATGCACAAGGATTGCTACTGCTAGTAACACGAGGATTTCCAGGGCGGTGCTATTACCCCTCTCCCGTACGGAACCGCGCGGGTCTCGTAGGAAACGTGAACCCAACATTCGTAAGTCAAATAGTTTAATAAAAGGTTTATAGCTAGAGAACGGACCCATTAAGGATTCTCCTTGATTTTGGTTCTTGAATACTTCAAAGAAGTAGTGGAATCGATCGATTCCTACTGACTCCAAAAGGTTAGATAGGGAATAGAAAGTTCTTACTTTGTTTTCTTCCACTTTTTCCACCTCATTCCTCCTCTCCATCATATTTCTATGGAATAGATACTATTTGCTTATACTATTCTATTATAAGAAAAAAATGGGAAGTTTCAAGACCCAATGGAGTTAATGCTGCCCCGAACGTAGTAATTTATAGACATTTTTGGATCCAAAACTTCCATTTTCCTTGGAATCTCGACCCGTTGCGAGTTGGGGGAAACCCTATCCATTTCTTTTTTTTTTCTATCGACCTTTTTTCGTTCACGCGAGAATCTTGAGGTATGCAACCGAATGGGCGAACGACGGGGATTGAACCCGCGCGTGATGGATCCACAATCCATTGCCTTGATCCACTTGGCTACGTCCGCCCCTCCCCTTACTTGTTCTTGAAACGTAGAAGGGAACAGAATCTATTCTACATGGTCATTCAATTGAGAAACGTTTCATTCGTCCATATTTTGAATGGTAGATCCATCTCATAAAGAATGTGTTTTCGATTCATTGCAATGAGCGCGGGATTGCAACCATTCCGTAAATTGGAAGAAAAAAAAATTGGATGCTTCTTACAGGTGTAGAAGAGTATTCTAAATTTTTTCAGGATTCAGAATCGAGAGCCCATCGCGTGGAGTCACGGCAGACGATAACAAATCTTTCTATCTGTTCGATAGGACTCAGTTTCGTCTCAGTTTCGTGAAATACCAAGCCTTTGAAAAAGAGAAGGCTTGGTATTTCATTATACTGCAGGACCAGAAAAGTATTATCCGTTTACAGAAGGAGCTTCAATAGAAGCTAAGTCTAGAGGGAAGTTATGAGCGTTACGTTCGTGCATAACTTCCATACCTAAGTTAGCACGGTTGATAATATCAGCCCAGGTGTTAATTACACGGCCTTGACTATCAACCACGGATTGATTGAAGTTGAAACCGTTCAAGTTGAATGCCATGGTGCTGATACCCAAAGCGGTAAACCAAATGCCTACTACGGGCCAAGCAGCTAAGAAGAAGTGTAGAGAACGAGAATTGTTGAAGCTAGCGTATTGGAAGATCAAACGGCCAAAGTAACCGTGAGCGGCTACAATGTTGTAGGTTTCTTCCTCTTGACCAAACTTGTAACCTGCATTAGCAGACTCATTCTCAGTTGTTTCTCTGATCAAACTAGATGTTACCAAAGAACCATGCATCGCACTGAATAGAGAGCCGCCGAATACGCCAGCTACACCCAACATGTGGAAAGGATGCATAAGGATGTTGTGCTCAGCTTGGAAAACAATCATGAAATTGAAAGTACCAGAAATGCCTAGAGGCATACCGTCTGAGAAGCTTCCTTGACCGATTGGATAGATCAAGAATACGGCGGCAGCAGCTGCGACGGGAGCTGAGTATGCGACAGCAATCCAAGGACGCATACCTAAACGGAAGCTTAGTTCCCACTCACGGCCCATGTAGCAAGCTACACCAAGTAGGAAGTGAAGAACGATCAGTTCGTAAGGACCACCATTGTATAGCCATTCATCAACGGAAGCTGCTTCCCAAATGGGGTAGAAGTGTAAACCTATAGCTGCAGAAGTAGGGATGATAGCACCGGAGATAATGTTGTTCCCGTATAGCAAAGATCCGGAAACAGGCTCACGAATACCATCAATATCTACAGGAGGAGCTGCGATGAAAGCAATGATAAATACAGAGGTTGCGGTTAGCAGGGTAGGAATCATTAAGACGCCGAACCATCCGATGTAAAGACGGTTTTCGGTGCTGGTGATCCAGTCGCAGAAGCGACCCCATAGGCTTGCGCTTTCGCGTCTTTCTAAAGTTGCGGTCATGGTAATTTTTGGTTTTCAAAACAATGAGTGATTCCCCAGGCGAGTGCGCTTGTTAACTTATACTATATCACGAAATTCTATTCGTGTCAACTAATCTTGATTCTTCAACACGCAGAAAAAGAAGGAAAGGTCTATTGATCTTTTGAACGCCTCTGTTTCTCATCCTTGTTATGCATTACGTATTCAATCTTCGGTAAGAAAGAATTGCGGAGTTCTCTTCTGTATCTCATTGGGAAGAGAAATGTGGATCATCCATTGACAACCGAATCAATATGGATTCCCAGCCCCTATAGAAACCAATATCCTAATATGACAAATGGGACTACAATATTTTGTCCATGGTGGGATTCTTCTCATTAAATGGAATTTCTCGAAGAGAATCAAAAGATTGCGAGTGACACAAAAGAAATGAGTGAGGAAAAAGGAAATTTCTTCTCGGTCAAGTCCCCTTGGGTCGAAGTTGAAGCTCAGTACATTTGGATGAAGCGTGAAGGTTTTGTTCCCGGTTCGCAACTAGAAAAAGTTTCCCGAATCGTGACAATTGCTTGGGGCACGCGGATCCCTCGATGTATGCCGCAATTTGTTCTGGTTCCACGATCGATCTCGCATCAATATTTCTCCGATGAGTTTCTCAACTCTGCATAAGTATCTTCCCCTTCGATAAGGAAAAGGCATTCGAGGAAGAGACTTTCAGAGTAGAATCAATCGTTATCAATCTTCTCTTAGGATTCCGATATGTTTCTTCTTCGTCGTCCGATTCTTTCTAGAAGTTTCTGGCATATTCCGATTCCTAATACCCGCCACTGCACAACGAACGGAAGGTTTCAATCCACGACTTTCTTTTTCTTCGTGGATTGAAACAAATCTGAGACTAACGGAAATGAGCAAAAGCTTTATTAGCTTCTGCCATCTTATGAATTTCTTCCCTCTTTCGTACCGCACTACCAGAATTTCTGGCAGCATCCATTGATTCATCACTCA